GGATTGAATTTTATTTGTACTGTGTCTGAAATGCATCCTGTCTATTCCTATCCTTCAACCCCTCTATACTTTTTTTTAAGTTTTTTTTAAACTTTTTTATTTTATTTTTTTGATATATATATATATATGAAGACTTAGCACTCTTTTTGAGTGAGAGAAAGCACAATATGAACAAACAAGAAAGAAAAAAGAAACAAAAAAAAGGGAACATAATCCCACTTTAGTTCTTTACCATAACCATACATATATTTTTTACCCATCTCCAAAAATGGAGGTATATATCTATACGCTAGATGAATAAGTATGTATCATGCTCTTGACTATTAACGAATATATATCCTGATCTGTCTCGATTAATTTGTATGAATATCTATCCGATATATTATTCATGTGTCAGGAACCAGATTTGAACTGGTGACACGAGGATTTTCAGTCCTCTGCTCTACCAACTGAGCTATCCCGACCATTTCCCGTGCATTATCCTAGTAGAGTACTTGTATCTATGTCAATTAAAGGGACTAAATCTAAATAAAGTAAAGTATTAAATAAAGTAAAGTATTAAAAAATTTTATCTAATAAATGTAAGGATAATGATATGGAATGTGAATGATTCAATAATAGAGATTCCTTGCCCATATATGTTCATTTGTACAGGTATCGTATCTATCCAAATTGGGATAAGATCCAAAGATTTCTCTTCGGATCCGTTTGTGAAAGAGTAGAGTGAATGAGAAAGAAAGATAGTGAATTTTGTTTGAACCACTGATGAAAAAAAGAGGATAAATAGTTAGGAAGTAAAATGGACTTTTTGTTGGGGATAGAGGGACTTGAACCCTCACGATTTCTAAAGTCGACGGATTTTCCTCTTACTATAAATTTCATTGTTGTCGGTATTGACATGTAGAACGGGACTCTCTCTTTATTCTCGTCCGATTAATCAGTTTTTCAAAAGATCTATCAAACTCTGGAATGAATGATTTGATCACTGAATATTCGATTCTTCCTTCAACTTCGATTGGAATGGATTCACAATAACTCTGAATTTTTTCTTTCATATTCATATATATATATATTCGATAGATTCGGGTCGTGATTAATCGTTTGATATGTTAGTATGTATACGTACGTATTAGATATATTATATAAGGCCGTCCTTTCTGTAATTTCGATAGAGGAATTCCAGCTACCAACACAACGTAGTCAACTCCATTCGTTAGAACAGCTTCCATTGAGTCTCTGCACCTATCCTTTTTTATTCTAATTTTATATTGTTTTCTCAAAATAAAGATTTGGCTCAGGATTGCCCATTTTTAATTCCAGGGTTTCTCTGAATTTGGAAGTTACCACTTAGTAGGTTTCCATACCAAGGCTCAATCCAATCAAGTCCGTAGCGTCTACCAATTTCGCCATATCCCCTTTTGATTTGAGACCAAGATCCAGTTGGAATTCCACCCATCTCTTTCATTTATTTTGGAACCGTTGAATTCATTAGATAATGATTCCCATATCGAAAAAGTGTATGCTGCTATTTGATTTTTTTGGCGATCCTCTATCAGTTTATTTCTATTGGATAAACCTTGTTTCAATCAGAAATGATTCTATCATTGATGTATCCGCAATTCAATATGGATAGATATATCCCATATATATATATGTTTCTCCCTCCCTTTCTTTTTTACAGTGCGATTTTGAATACTGGAACGGTCGATATTCATTCTTCTTTTTTTTTTTCGTCCTATCTCTTCCTTTTCCGAATGAAACCAGAAGAATGTCTCATTCTAATTTGGATTGTATCTTTATCCTTATCTTATCTTTTCTTAGGACCGATCCGCTCGCTATACGCTATAATTATTGCTATAACTGCTTTACTTTAAGAAATAAATAAATTTTATATTAAGAAATAATTAGATTTTTTATAATCATAATTTATAATTTTGAATTCTCATTAATATATATATATATATATACATATTCATTAACATATATATACATATTAAAAAATATAAATATAATGTATAAATATATAAATAAAATGTATAAAATGCATAAAAAAAGAATAGAATGTATAAATAATAATTAATGTAATTAATATGATATAATGAAAATTCTACTAATTAGTCATATACTAATTAGTCATATATTTCTATTAGAAAAATATCTATTAGAAAAATCGAATTCTATTAATTCTATTTAGTCATATCTAGTTCTATATTATTAGTTATAACTAATATATTATTAGTTATAACTAATATAACTAATAATATAATAATAATAATAATATTAGATATAACTAATATATCTAATGATATATATAATGATATAGATATAACAATAGAACTATGAACTATATAGTTCATATTAAATTAATAGCTAATAGCCCTAAGCTAAGATCCAGCAGTTTCCTGAATTCCTATACACTATTTCTATTTGTTATACTATTTCCATTTCTGTTATGTGAGCCCGCTTAGCTCAGAGGTTAGAGCATCGCATTTGTAATGCGATGGTCATCGGTTCGATTCCGATAGCTGGCTTTTTTTTTTCTCTATCGATTTTTCCATGATTGATAATCTCTCCTTTTCTCAAAATGTTGGATCACCGATCTGATCTATTATGTCGTGGTAACTTGTAACTATGGATAAAAAATGGATTGGAGCAATTAGATCTCTACAGAACAAATCATAAAACGGAGCCTCAACTTCCTATATATACATATACAAAAAATCCGGATATTAATGGAATTCATTTCATTCTACTTTGTAATACTTCAGTAAATTTAGCTTTGTTTTGTTTATCCTTTAGTTCAGTCTTAATTTAAGATTTATTCTGTAAAATGAAATTTCAATAAAATAAAAAAAGGAGTCTTTATGTCTCGTTATCGAGGACCTCGTTTCAAAAAAATACGCCGTCTGGGGACTTTACCAGGACTAACTAGTAAAAGACCTAAATCCGGAAGTGATCTTAAAACCCAATTGCGTTCTGGGAAAAGATCGCAATATCGTATTCGTCTAGAAGAAAAACAGAAATTGCGTTTTCATTATGGTCTGACGGAGCGACAATTAGTTAGATATGTACATATCGCTGGAAAAGCCAAAGGGTCGACAGGTCAGGTTTTACTACAACTACTTGAGATGCGTTTGGATAACATCCTTTTTCGATTGGGTATGGCTTCGACCATTCCTGGAGCTAGGCAATTAGTTAACCATAGACATATTTTAGTTAATGGTCGTATAGTGGATATACCAAGTTATCGTTGCAAACCCCGAGATATTATTACTACGAAGGATAAACAAAGATCGAAAGCTCTGATTCAAAATTATATTGCTTCACCCCCCCCCGAGGAATTGCCAAAACATTTGACTATTGACTCATTCCAATATAAAGGATTAGTAAATCAAATAATAGATAGTAAATGGATCGGTTTGAAAATAAATGAGTTGTTAGTCGTAGAATATTATTCCCGCCAGACTTGAGCCTAACGAAAATAACAAAGAAAGATTCAGAGAATTTTGCCCTCTTTTCGACGAAGTAAATAGATCTAAGGACCTTGATCCGCATTTTTCTCATTCACGTATTACAAATGGATCAGTAGTAGGATTTTTTTCTTTTTTGTTCTTTCCGATATTTGTATTTTACGTACCGCAGTAATGTAATTAGGAATAGAGAATTTCTGGAATAGAGAATTTCTATCAAATAAAAGTCTTATTGCTGGAATAATGGTATCAGTTGTTATTTGATTTGATACATTGTGGTCGGTCACGTTGGTGAATTAACAGAAACGGAAAGAGAGGGATTCGAACCCTCGGTAAACAAAAGCCTACATAGCAGTTCCAATGCTACGCCTTGAACCACTCGGCCATCTCTCCTACATAATCTTATTATTGACCAGAAACCGAGTGAATAGCGAGTCATTCATATTATTGCAGTACAGGTATGACCGATCAATGGTTCCATAGGAATAATTCCTTTCAAATTTCCTATTTCTCAACACCAACTTTTCTCATCAGCTACCCCATGGATCTATTACAAATTCATGAATCGTCCCATGGATTTTTATTTCCATTGTATGGCATGACGTATACACGTCATGTAAACAAAACGGATGGTTACTCTACTCTATTTTATCATGGAATAATTATTCTTTTTCCTCTTTGGATCATAACCAAATCAAAACTTCTCGAGTTATCAAAATCCGTAGTAAAAGAAAGTCCTTGGTTATTCAACTTAGATGAAATCTTAGATAATAGTTCCGTTCATTGGTATACCACGAAATTGTAATGAAATCCAATCTGATTCAAATATTTCATATCTCTCCTTGTCCAAACAAAATGGGACAATTTGAGCGGAAGGTCCACATTTTTAGAATTAGTCTGTTTTATGTTATTTCGTATTGTACAATTCCTTTGTTTGTGGGATCATTTTCCCCGAAGGGTAATGAAAAGAATTCTAATTATAGATTATCGAAAGGATTGCTAATTATGCCTAGATCTCGGATAAATGTAAATTTTATTGATAAGACCTCTTCAATTGTAGCCAATATTCTATTACGAATAATTCCGACAACTTCAGGAGAAAAAAAGGCATTTACCTATTACAGAGATGGTGCGATTTGATTCTTTTTTCTTCTTTTTTTAGACTTCAGTATTATGAGAAAGATATGTGATTCGGGATAGAAAGAACCAAATTATTGAAATAAACCTACGCTTGGTGAAGGTGAGTTTGAAGATAGAACAATTCCTTCTGTCGTGTATCCTCGATTGATGCAGCCTCGGATGCTTCAATTGTTAATTTGAGTATTGAGCGAAAGGTTACACCTATGGGTTCTATATTGTAGGTCAATCCTATTCCACTAGTACCAATGGGCAGCATAGGGGAAGAAGCACTACACCAAGGAATCAACAATACGAAAACTTTGTTATAAATTTCCCTTTTCCTTATTGGTATCGGGACTAACAAGAATGGTTGGGACAACAAACATCCATCTCGTTCGTACTTTGGATACC